TCAGGAGAAGGAGAAAGGGTAACCCAGTTGTTGCAGGCACAGGTAGCCCTATTATATTAAGAACAGGGAACCCAGTCTTAACTCCTTATTAACCCCTGTCACTACTTAATAGAATTCATTGGAAGAGAGTAGGTGAGGTTTTTCCTCACAAATTGAATGGGAATAAGGCTTTATCATTCAGCGCAGTTGCAGCCTTATTATTATTATATAGATATATATAAAGGACAAAGCGCTGGTCACGTTACAGCTACTGTGTTGACTGTTACTACTACTATACTACGATAATTTATTTTCATTAAGCTTCCACAATAGATTCGTGAGCACAGACGATTTGATAGGATTTCCTTGATTCATTATTCTAACGGTATAGAAGGGGATCCTCGGTGTCAAACAGACGAACAGTTCGTCGGTCGGGCTTACTTATTCTGTAGGCGGGTTGCCTCTTAGACCCTTTTTGAATCTAATCCCCTTATGTTTAGAAAAGGAAAGACTTCATGTATTCATCGTTCCTACTCCCCCTTGCGCCTTTTGGTGAACCGGAAAGCCGTTGTTGTCCCTCTCCTCTGGTCAGGTAGTGAAACAAAAGAACGCATTGCCCTCAATAACGAGGGTTTCTGAACGCCTTTTGAGTGTCCAGTCACGAACAATCACAACACGTATTTGAGCCGTCTCGTTCTAATGGATTATGCTTGTGCTAAATCGACCGGTCCTGGAGAATATTCGTTATTTGACTTGATGTAAGGAACCGTTACTGGCGAATCAAAAGGGTTCAATGACCATACTCCTCTATAAAATCCATCTCTCGATCACCCCACAAGAAAGGACGGGCTTTTTACATGCTCTTAAGAGATTGGTTGCTCTTTCTCCGATCTTGACTAAAGAGTTAAAATGCCATAACAGAAGTCCACAGGTCCGGTCACAAGTCCAGCGGTTAAGGCGGTTATGCAGTCATTGAAAGATCGGGTTAGGTAAGATCCTTGTCGAAGGGCATAGCAATGAAGCAGATCTTTCATTGTAGTAAGGATTAGAGCGCGGGCGTCTACTCAAAGATGGGACTCCATATTCTTCGAAAAGCGAGCACGGGACTCAACGCTTTAGAAAGGCCTGGTGGTCTATAAGATCGCGGCTGCTTTTAGGAGCCTCGGTGATCCCACTTTCACTGAGACAGAGAAGCGAGAAGCCTCGATAAAAAAGAAAGAAAAAAATGGAATAGGGATTATATCCTTATCCTTATATAGATTCAAGAAGCGAAAGCTTCCTGCTAGGGATCCATACATAGCCATGGGGCCTTGAGAAGACCGACTTCTACGCAAAGCCTAACTACTTTGGAGCGTGAGACACGTAGGAGTTTTTTCTATTCGCTTGGGATTCTCAAAGGTCTTTTGTGTGTTCCCAGATTCGATCTTTTGGACTAGAAAGGAGCAGGTGAATCAGTCACGGTTCTTGCTCTGGTCTCGGGCGAGGGAAGCGAAGGATAAGGCGAGAGTGAAACGAAGTAGTTCATTGTCAACCACTTCCTGGAACTAGATAGCCATAAATAGGCATGCAGGCAGGCTTAAGCTCTAGTTTTTCCTCTTATGCCATGGCAGTTTACTCACTTTGGACGAAAGACAGATCTCATATAGATATTAGATATAGATCTCCTATATATCTCCAGCCGGATGAAATGAATCAGATGGGATCTCACTAGCCGAATGAAACTCATTGCATCATCAGCAGCACCGACAAAGAAGTGGTTGAATCCGACCTTTTTCTCTCTATGGATTCCATCAGTGTTCATTTATGGGGAGAAGCGAGTCAGCCTGAAAAGGAAACCCCCTAAATCTGAAGAGGGCGATAGGATCAATCAGCATTCCATTTTTCATTTCAAAAGCGGAAGGGTAGACGTGAGTTGAAGATTTGATCGATGCAATTGAGTCTGGAGTCTTCTTTACAGTTTTGTAAATAAATTATCTTGTTTGGTTTTGTTCATGCTTGGTGCCGGGTTGGATGCAGCACCACCTCTTTAAGTCTCACCTCTTCGCGGTGTGTGCGATACCAAGATTCAATCTTCCCACTTTTCTCTCTATCTAGCTGTGAGCCAGGTTTTTCAATATCTGGTTCGAAAGGACCAGGAAGGGGGCTAAGTAAACATCTTGAAAAGAAGGAATGAAGGCGCTATCGGGCAAAGAAATGCTCTAGTCAAGCTCAATCTCTCCTAAGCCGGGACGGAGTGAGGAAAGCGAGTCAGGTCAAGTATATCGATAGGTTTGTTTGAAATCTGACCTGTGGGTTGAGCCAGATAAGGTTCAATGAAATTGACTTGAAACAGTGTGTGTATCTACCGTCCTTTAGAATGTAACGAATATAGGAAGTTCAGGAGAAACTGCTTGTTATAGGATAGCGAGCCACGAAATTGATCATATCAGGCCACGTGATAAGCTAATCAACTCATTTGTGAACGAGAAATGGGTTCCGTATCGATAGTGGAAGGTTCTTTCAGAACCTATCTAGCTATCCA